TTCCTTTACCGAGCCGAGCCGCACTGAGCGAGCCCGCCCGAAAGCCACCCTCCGTCCTGGATCAGCGGATTAAGATGCAACTTCTGTTTTGAATGCTTCTTCATATTCGGCACTAAATACTTTGGGAAAGTCACTTCGGGCCGCGGAGGTTGGGGCACTTGAGACTGAGAATGAGGCTTCTGATACAAGAGAGATTCAACAAATGAGAAGAGGGTAGTTCGGGTAGATGAGAGTCGTTCGGGTGGGAAATTTTCAAAGAAAGGGGAAGAGAAAGAGGCCGGCCTAAGGAAGGTCAGGGGACTATTCATCCAGGAAAGGTTTGGGGGGCAGGGCCTGTGTGTGGGGCGGATTGGCAAGGAAATGTCATACGTAATGGAAGTGTAGCTCGCTTGGACGCATTACCCGATGCTCCTACGTACGCCAGTCTGGGCTGGCCAAACCAACCTTTCGATGCTCTCACGATTTTCAATGTGACGTTCTTCCTCGTTAGACGCCCGACCAAAACCATTTTCTATCTGGAGGTCACACGAAATTCCGGCTATGAGACCGATCAAACGTCAGAATTTGTGCTCATCCTTGGCCCTGAGGGCTGGGATAGAAAAAGGTCTTCCCGGTTAAAGCATGAAGTCTTCACTTCCATTTTGAACCCCCAAAAAGAAGCAGTTTCAGATGCATTCGAAGAGGCAGACGGTGTAGTTTACCCAGAATCAAGAAGAGCAGGGGAACGGACTTTCTTCCTATGGGGAAGGAAAGGATGAATTTGCATAGATATAGAGAAGAGAGGACCCACGATTGAAGTTTTAGAAAGAGTAAAAGAAAGATGTCCGTTAGAAAATCAGGGGACCCAGCCGCACTGACGTTAACGGATTGTCTACTATTCGCTCTGCTTCGGAAAGCCCTGTGGAGGTCTACAAAGAAAGACACAACGCTTATGTTGCGTGCAATATCTTGGAATCTGCTTCGATATAAGTCGGATGGAGAGTTTTTTAGGTAAAAAGAGAATAAAATAGCAGGGAGACAGAAATGGTTTTTAGTCGAATAAAGGGCCGCGGAATCATAAGCAATAGCAAGATAGAAGCTTTCCAAATCCACACATATATAAGCTCTACTAAATCTAGATAACTAGAATTCCAAGAGACCAGAAATCCTGCCCGGAGATGGCCGAAAGAGAGCTTCGGAGGGGCTATGCTGCTTACTGTAACTGTCAATGGTATTCCCTTCCCCTTGCCGGAGCAGGACACACATAAAAAATAGAAATAGCAAAAAAAGCAGAAAGAACATAAGAAAGAGAAAAACAGAACTAGACTAGCATCGATGATTTCTCCCATTCTATCATGGAGTAGCCAGAACAGTCTATTCATTTCTTATTTTTCCCCTGCTCTAGAGGAAGGATCAATAGCTTAAGATATCCCACGAGCAGAACAATTAACACGAACAGTCTCCAAGACATGTCGAGTCTTTCTTTTTCTTCCTCAGCACATGAATAGGACTTAGGAAAGAAGAAAGTCATTAGTCAGATGCGGAGATTAGGTTGTTTTCCTCTAGGCCAATTAGACTGAAGGGGAGTAAGGCATTATACTCTTTCGAAATTTCTTATAGAAAGAGAAAGGATTCGTTAAGAGCAGGTTTAAGCTTACTTATCTTACTATAGTAGGTAAGCGCTAAGAAGCTCCAATCATGCTACTTCGGATATATATGCTTAACACATGCAAGTCGGACTATGTTTTCGATCAGCCCATGCAGGTAATCACCAATCCCGAAAGCGATCGAAGCCTTTGCGACGGTAACATGAAAAATCATAAGAGAAGGAAGGTCCACAGAACAGAAGGTTGGGAAGTAGTACGCCCGGTTCACCAGGTTCTACCACTTCCCAACCTTTCTTTTCTTCTTTTATTCCATTTCTAGTTAGATAGAAAGATCCTTCCTAAATGCGGCCGTGATCTTTTTCTTATATACGATACCACCAGACGCACCCCTGAGAATTGCGTCGTTGTGCCTGCTCTGATCTTGACTTAAAGTGGATTCGGGAGTTGGTGCGCTCTTATCAGCTCTAACTTGGCTCCATATCAATCACTGAATTCAATTTCTATTTCTTGTATTGATTGCACGAGCTAGCCAGAAGGTAGCGTAGCTCTTCTTGCTCTCCCAATTCAGGAAGACGAAAATCGCCGGTTGGGTTGGTCCAACCAAGAAAGACATGGGATTGTTTGGGCATTGCTTAGGTCGAGTTAAGTAAAGACTGGCTACCTATAAAGATCCCTCACTGCACACTTTTTTCTATATGTCTATCTTCTATATATATAGATATATTCTGACATTAGCTGTTGCTTGCCGTATCTTACTGATGCAGCAAGGGAATGAAGACTCTTTCCCGAGAAAGCTGGAAAAACCCAGCATATCATATATATGATATAAATCCTCCCCAGAAACTGAGAATCTCGCCACAAAAAAACCCTAAAGGAAAACAATTAAATCAAGATCGACCGCCCCGGTCCCCAAGAAAAGCCGGGTCGACAGCCCCTGCCCCCCGATCCGCCCCGAAAGACAAGACAAGAAGACAAAAAAAGGCCGCCGACAAAGAGAAAAGAAACGCAGATATCCGCCCGAGAAGACCAGGAGAATGGTTTGATAGACGCGTATATATATAAACAACGCCACCCCCACTGAACACCTACTATAACTGGGGATCTGGAGAGTAAACGTCGACTTAAAGAACACTGCGGCAACACGATCCCGCTCGGTGATTCAAAGGTTATTCCTGCAGGGACTGGTAGCCAAACAGGCAGGAATCGCGGCAGGCGAGGAAGAGGTAGGGTCTTCTCCTACCCGGAACAAAGATAGATAACACAACTTCTTCCATGATTGTTCTATGAAACCCCTTGACCATCTTCAATCAATCACTTACCCTTCGTTAGCGGTGTAGGGTTCAGTCGTAGTTTCTGGTATCGACACACACAGCCGGGTTGTGCGCTTTCCCTGGTAGGTCCGATTGGATGAATATCTCGTGCCGAGGTATGAAACTACTAGGGGATATCTCACTACGGTGGAAAAGGCTGCTATAGTTCGAGAACGCAGAGGTGATGAGCCGAGAAGCTCCACACAAGTAGCTGTTAAGGCAGTATCAGTGGTACAGCGAACCACTCATTCAATCTACTGTGAGTTGCGGAGTTTACCTTGTTCGGTCAAGTACCCGAAGGGCAGTCGTCTTAGAATAGATGGCGTGCTCTCCGGCTTGGGTATGGAGAGCAAATGTGGTAAAGGGGAAGCAGTGAGTCGACCCTTTAGTCTAGTATCGGTGGTAGGGTTGACTTGCCTTCTTGTGCTTATTGGTCTTAAGTTGGTAAACAGTGATTTTAAAGGTCCCAGTTTATAGGCATTAAGGCAATAGGCACTAGCGGGTCCTGTTAACTTTGAGTAGTAAGGAAGCCAGTGGGGTAGGCGCTGTCAAGCGTGCAACCTTACTAATAAAGGGGCTCTTGTACGTTAGTATAATACTGCGACTTGACTTCTCTTGAACGAGCTATTCTTTAGGAGCTGTTTCTTAAATGGGGGCATGTAGCTGGTCTTAAGGAAAGGGCTTCCATGACAATGAGGTCCTTCTTGCATGGGCTTGGGCTTGCGATGGGTAGGCTTGTTGTGCTTTGGCCCTTCTGTGGGCTTTCATCGAGGAAAGCAGGCTTGATAGGCCCAAGTCTTCATTTGTAGGACTTTCTTTGATGGTTCATTGTAGGCTTGGGTCTTTCATTCGGGCCCTATTGGGGCACCCTGTGGGCCAATGCATATAAGCTTGGGCTTTCTTAACGTGGCTCATTTGACGACTCAGTACATGGATGTCACGAGTCTATTGGCATAGAATATGGAATCTTTTCTACGTAAGCTGGTTTTGCAAAGTTTGTTTGTTCATACAGGCAGTGTGATTTTTGGATCAAATCCGGTGACAATTCTCCACTCATGTCCTTCCAGAGCTGGGTAAGTGATCTTCAAGTGCATCTCCCCGATCCATTCTTCCCAGCGCTCCTCAATCAGATCCATAACTGCTGTTGCTTGTGCAGGAGTAACTAGAGAACTTCAAATTGCAATGCAGTTGTCAACTAAGAAACACCGGAAGTCCATGCGAGCCGGGCTGACATTAACCAATCAGATACCCTCCTCGAAAGGGCCTGAAATCAAACACCCAGTCAGGGATAGAGTCGAGAATGACATTCAAATTGAACAACTGTGTGGGAGTACTACTTCGTTTTGTAAGGGTATAGTTTTTTTAATTGAGTGAAATTCCGCCAGTAGTCTTTCTGAATGTGATAGCTGAGAACTGTGATTATTCGCTCGATCAACTCTTGCCATCACGCTCTGGCTTTAGCATCTGCCGAGCACATCTAAGCGCAAAATAGAAAACAGTGCCTGGATTTAAATGGGAAACCCTTATTATATTCTCCAGGTACAAGTCAAGTTGAATTTACAAATTCGAATTCAGTGTGAGAAGTATTAGAATCCATAAATTCACTACGAAACAAGGCCGGAACCAAGCCCTAAATTGGAGACTTTGGAAAACTGCATAAACTTAAACTATCAATCATATTAATATTACATCCATCTCCACATAGAAGTGTTGGAAAAGAAAGCTATCTGAGAGGCAGAGGTTGACTATAAACTTCATCTCTCTCTGTACCTCAGGGAGTTTTTCCAGAGCTGAATTGCGCGTGCACTTCTGCCAGAGCAGAATCACGTGTGTACTTGGTACCTCAGCAGTATCTTCCATCATAACCCCAAATCGGCAACGAATATGTACTTTAGACTTTGCTTCAAATGAACACTCACAAATAGGTGGAAAACCAGCTTAAGCTGGTTGTACTTGTCAGTTCGTTCAATTCACACAGAGGGTGATTGAGGTGCGTGCTTCGCAAGTTTTTTAGTTTCTTCACACAACAAAGGCATGATAGTACTGTACTCAACTGCTCGTGCCGTATGGCGAGATTCTTCTACATTCTATATCTATAATATGTTCATTCATACCAATATACCTGCTAAAACAAATCAACCAATTATCAACCCTTTCCCGGTCATCAATCCTGCAACACCAAATTCCTCTCCGCCCTCTGCTCGGCAACGCAATTCCCATGCTCACAGCCAGTTAGAGCAAAAAAATGCACCCCCGTCTTTCTCTTAAAACTCACCTCACTCTCGTAAATGTCCTTCCCAAATCCTAGCGTGACGTGGATGATCCGCCGAATCCATTGCTGACTTCACCACGATCGATTAGGTGAAACGGTTTTGCAAAGTTTGTTTTTTCATACAGGCAGCGTGGTTATAGTACTCAGATTGTGCCAGCCATGCAATTCGTACTGCATTGGCGGAATTGCTCTACACTCTATAAAGAGAGGCTCGATAAGCTTTTGTGCTGTACAAAAACAAAAAACAGAAAAGAGTTTTCTACCAGTGTATATCGAGAAGCCATGGCCCTCCCTGCTCAAATTTTCGCCATTTCCCAGCGACTTGCTGAAATTCACGTTGAAATAGAAAATATAGAAAATGCTCTTCGAAATAGTCGAAGAATGTTAAATGGTTTCTTGAGGCATCTTCGCTCCGTGAACCCGGCTGCTATTGAAGCCCGAATGGAAGCAAGCCATCAAAGAATTCGGGAACTAGAAGAAAGACTCCAGGGACTACGCCAGGAGCAGCAGGCACTGATCGTGGAGGCAGTAATCTGCCTTTTTGCCTGAGAAAACTAAAAGAGTCCGTCGACTCTTTTAGTTTTTAAGGTTTAAATTAAACATGTCTGGTGTTCTTTGTCTTTTTTTAGTGTAGATCTACTCCGGTGCCTACTGGAGATAGACTCCTATCTATGCTAAGTTTCTTTGTTTGGTTTTATTTGTTGTGTTTGCATGTATGGGCCAAAACCTAGTCTAAAGTGTTCAATGCTTATGTTAATATAATAAGAAAGACTTTTTCGTAAAAATGTGCTTCAAATTCATGTGAAAGTTTTAAGAAGGTGTAAGCTAAGTGTACTACTGGAGATGTGCTTATTTTATTTCATCGTCGTCGGTCCTTGTTGATCGGAACTCTCAGTCGAATGAAACTATTTCCTGGGGCATGAGGTACGGATATAGAAAGTGTGCTGCGGACTCATTAGCCTATTTTGAATTCGACTAGTTCACTTCTAGGGTTTCAACCCTGATTCCACTCTGCTTTGAAGCATGAAATTCAGTCATCCAGGTGCAGAACGGGTAATCCAAGTTATCTCCTGCCTTGGGTTGAGTGAATATGCACAGGTCAGTAAGATGAAGGACTGAGCGTAATTCAACTAGGGTAACAAGAATATCCATTCAAATAGAGTCTGCACCACACGGGCATCCGTAAAAATTGTGTATATAAGGATAGGATTCGTTCTGTCTTTGTTCAAATGCGTCAGTCATCTAGTTGATCGAGAAACTGTCGGCCCAAAGAGCCTAGCCAGAGGGACTGAGAAAGTCTCCAGCGTAGACCGAAATGGTCTCGCGAAGCCGGTTACCGTTCAGCTAAGATACGAGATGACTAGTGAATAAAGACAGAAAAAAAGTACTATACAGTGCATGTACCTCTTTAGGGAAAAAACTATTAACCTTGTCACAAGGGTGTTAGGTTACCAGGGTATGGCAACGGGTGTCATCCCTCTCCTTTCAGTCTTTGAACGAAGTCCCTGTCCCGATCATACCACTGCTCGAAGCTCTTCCCCGGACACCATCTTTAAGAGTGAAGTAGAAGTCTAGAGTTTGCAAGTCTAGTTGTCACGAGCGAGGACTTCGTCTTTCAATAGAAGAAGCATTTTAGAGTGCAGTCCAGCGCTTCGGCTTAGGGCTAATAGCCCAGTCAACGGTAGCCGACACCGGTTTAGTTACCATAGCCCTAGTCTTTTAGCGGAGTCTTCTATCTAGGACGTATAACCTAAGTGTGGGGATCTGAAGGACACTTTTATAGTCAACTACAAAAGGCCGGCTTCAGTCCATATGAAAAGAAAAAGCAAAAGGGTGGCTGCAAAGCAAAATAGGCTGCTCTCTTTAATTAATAGGTCTATCGAGCCTGAGTTTGGGCTGTAATGAGAAAGGGGTGTACAAGGCCGGGCATCTGATCTTTCTTGTTAAATGTCAGTTCCTTGAATGCTCTTTCTTAAGCAAGCTTTCAGTCCTTTGGTGGTCTCGTATAGAAGAGAAGGGCTGCATTGGATGAACTCCAGCTCTCGGCGACCGACAAAAAGCCTTTTGCACCTAGCAAGGAAAGAAAGTCATTAATAGAGATAGAGTACTTTGCAGTTCTAACACATTCCATAACAAGATGGAGAAAATCATTGGGAAAATTCAAACTCAGTAACATTTCTTCAATGAACTTCCAACTAATGGAGTCATAAGCTTTTTTGATATCAACTTTAAGACCACATCTAGGTGTGATGTGAGTCTTATGATAGCCTCTGAAGAGTTCTTGTGCAAGAAGAATATTGTCAGAGATTCTTCTCCCTTTTATGAAAGCACCCTGAGCAGGGTTAATGAGTTTCTCAATCACCAGCCTGATCCTCTCTGTCAGTATCTTAGTAAGACATTTATAGATTACATTGCAGCATGCAATTGGTCTAGAATCTGCAAATGTAGTCTGAGTTTTTCTCCTTTAGGAACTAAAGCAATTGCAGTAGCATTCATCACACCAAGCATTCTACCTCTGACAAAGAACTCTTTTATTGCTTCAGTAATCTCCTCACCAGTGATATGCCAAGTTCTTTTAAAGAAAGAGGCATTATAGCCCGCCGGAGAAAGCCTGGTGCCTTGTCTTCCCCAATGGAGATCATCAAACACCTTCGGCAACCTTCTACTCCTTCCCACGCTCAATCACAACCCTTAACCACAGCTGACTCGCTTGATTCTCCTTCCCAAGCTCAGCCACCACACTATGCCTTGGCCGATCCCTAGTCATATAAGCTTCCCAAGATTCGCCGAAACCTTTACCCACACGCACTCATTCAATGACCACCCGCTCCCAAAATAACATCTTCAAACCCAAACAACTACATCATACTACCAAACACCAACTTCCAGCTTCTCTGGAGCCTTCAACAGTGCTTAGGTAGCGCTCACAGCGAGATAGGCAGCTCAGCTTACTATTATTCCTACCCTAATGTGTCAAGAATAGAATAGGTAGCAAAAGTCAGCAAGCATAGCAAGATCTAAGGTATCTGGTAAGGTATATCCTACCCCAACCCACCACCCTTCTTTCTTGGTTCTTTCTACTCTAATATGTGACCAGAGAAATGGAGATAGGAGAGTCTCGATCATGTGAGAGAATTGGGTATGGAAAACTGACTCACATACGAAAGATTCATGCCGGTGCTCGGTCAGTCAGGAAGGAAGAAAATGGTACCATCGATCATCCCGCCTCCAAACCCCGATCTTTCTCTGTCTGGGAAGCCCTACTCGATGCCTTCCTTTATTCGATATGGAAAGGATCTACTGCTAACCGGTCGCCCGACCCGCCAAGCAAGGGCCTAATTCACGTACGTCAAAGGAATATCCAAGCAAGGTCGGTGAGTTTAGGCAGGCGAAAAGATAATCGAATAGTAAAATAGGAGCAAGAAGAGTACTGGCGGAAGAAAGCAGACGAAGGAAGTGCCGAGGGAGTTCCGGTATTTGAATTTTCCGCTGTTTGATGAGAAAAAAGCATCCGTTAACTCCTTATCTATCTAATAGTTTCTTCTATCAGGTACTTCAAAAGGGTGAAAACCGGTAAGAAGTGCATCTTGCTTGGGAAAGACCGTTGCCGAAGAAAGGGCTATTAGATGGGCATCGAACCGGGATACTGATACGATCACGAATCCAGGGTTCATATCTCACTCTCCGTCTCCCGACTCCATCTTATCACGTAGCTAGAAACACAACCATGCAACTGTGCCCTAACTTCGATGCACTCACTCGATCGCTGACCTTAGACCATATACCGTATGGCAAGTGGGAAGTCAAAAAAAAAGATAAGCTTCTACACGCCCGCACTCACAAGAGAATAGAGGAAAGAAGGTAGTTTACTTGCTTAGCGCAAGCACGTTGGTTGCAAGCTACCTTTTCTAACCATAAAAAAACTCAGGAAAAATTGTATCAAAAAAGACGGAGGTTAATTTATTCTTCTTGAAATCATACCTACTTAATTAGGTTTGGAACCCTCTCGTCGAGGGTACGCACATCTCTAGGCCCGAGCTGCGCCTCCCAGTTCTCCCTTACTTGATTAAAAAAATCAAGTGGATTTTCTCGCTCGAGCTGATATAGATGAAAATCAGGATGTTGTCTGAGCTCCGCCCTGACCCCGGTCATTTCTGCCCCGTCCTCGATTATCAGATGTGGTTTGCTGAACCTGACTGACTAACGCATAATCAGTAGCCAGAGGAGTGGAGGAGGCGGGCATAGGCTTGTAACGGGCAGCCAGCAGGAGCGACCTAAGTTCACTGAATGGGGGAAAGGGAACCCTCATAGACACCGAAGTGACAAAGACCATATCCAGCCCGCCCGTCCAAGATATACATTACTTTATCATCATCTGAAACAGATTTCTGAATAGCAGCCAACAACTCACAAATAGCTTTGAAACGATTCAAGTAGTCGGTTATGGAAGATGTACCTCTCTTGCACATAAGTAATTCGACTTTGAGTTGTTGCTCTACTTCTCCCCAAAAAGAAGTATCATCGACGAGAGGGGCTTCCGGTGTGAGGCAAGGTCTTTCCTTCCCTATTATTCCAATAAGGGATGCAGAGGGGGAAGTAGTGCCTTTCTTTCCGAACCCGGCAATTTAGCTACTTGCATACGTATATGATGAAGGTCGTGATGGACACAAGACATATAAAGTCTGCTTGGGAAGTTCAATCTCGTTATGAAGGGAAGCTCAAATTGATCAGTTCCTATCTCAGTAGGAGTTCAGCCCGGCAGGAACAACCATTTATGAACTCATTAGAGGAGAAAGCAGCGAGTTGGAATAGCTCTGGAAACGTTGGAACCACAAATGCACGGATCTTGAAAGAGGACGGTCTGTTATATAGGGCGGATTCGTAACACTATTATGGGTGAAAACAACCATATGTAATCGAATCTATTGAATCATTGGTGGATGGTTTCGATTGAGGGCATGAGCCTTCCCTTGAATGACAGAAAGCCCGGGCGAGTCATTTATTGAGGCGGATCGGCGGGGAGACGCTGTAACCTTGATCGCCTACTATTATGTTGTTGATGCATCGATAATAGAGCATTGGGGGCCGAGGGTGGTAAATCCAGCTCGCATCAACTCCCTCAAACACAAGGGAGCGGGCACTGCTCTCAGCCTTTCGTTATCATCCCCCCTTCCACGTCAAGCTCCATTTTGAATAGTGGCTTTACAGGGGAAAGTTGTTTTTATGCAATCAGGAAAGAAAATTTTCGAAGAAAGACGAGGTCAAGAAATCCATGTTGTCCAGAAAGAGATCGACAGGGAGACCACATGCCTACTCTCCGTCCATTACCCCGAACCAGCTGACTGGCCTGACCGGATGTAGCACAACCAAGGGTGGTCTACGATCATCTGATCTGTACGATACGGGATGCCTAGCAGGCGAGTCCCTATCAACTACCGGAAAATAAAGCTAAAAAGGTAATGCTTTCATTCATTATCAAAAGGAATCACAGGCAATGCGTCTTGTTTTATTTTGAGTCTCCCCATCTACTAATTGGATATGGGACTGGGTGAAGAGAAGCTTTATGGGGGAAAGGAGGAAAAGGTCAGGTTAGTAGCTAAATAAAGGCTTTACTCAAACATATGGGATAGATTACGAGAAAGCCTTTGCCCCGGTAGCCAAGATGAAGTCTGTTCGTCTCCTGCTCTCTATTGCTGCGAATCGAGATTGGCCTCTGTTCCAATTAGATGTTCAAAATGCCTTCCTGAACGGGGACCTACAGGAAGAAGTTTACATGAGTCCTCAACCCGGTTGTGTAAGGGGGAGGAGCACAAGGTTTGCAGACTTTGAAAGCTATCTATCTATGGGCTCAAGCAGTCTCCCAGGGCCTGGTCGGAAACTGAGGCCCGAGTAGAACTCCTTTGTTCAATAATGATATGGAAAAGAAATCCCGGAAAAAAGGGAAAAAAAAAAGAGCTCTTACTTAAGGGCTCTATTTGAAAGGTACTGGGGACGAAGTCCAAACAGGATACCAGCAGAGTCCGACATCCATAGGAATATCGAACATCCTACGAATATACCGTTTACACAGTAGCACACACTTCTCACTCACTCTCTTATAAATAAGACTAGAGGTTGAAGTAGAAGGCTCAGAGACTACCGACTCAAACTTAGACTTGGATTCTTGTCGAAAGACTATAAGCTTTGAGCTTAAGAATAAAGACAAGTATAGCTTAACTAACATGTCGGCCTTCTCATCCTTCCGCCCTATCAGAGATCGATGGAATTTTTATCACCGCTATAGAAGCCTCATCTGCTTAAAGAGAGAGGATAAGGAAGCGAAACCTCTGTGTGAAATAAAAGGAAGAGTCATTTTATAATAGAAAATCATACAACATTAGAAAAAAAGTCGTAAAACAAACGACTTCTCCTCTACCATCGAAACTTGATGGCGAAACTCTTTGTGTGAAACCACCCAATAAAGTCAGAGATGCCCATTGATCAACCAACATGAAATTAGGATATGTACAGCTTCAACTCCCCCCTTTCTGAAGAAGTTCTTGCGCAGGTGCCTTTGAATTAAGACTTCTCTCCGCTCATTAGATCTGGACCGCTGGTGAATTTTTCGGATAGAAAGATCTTTGCGAAACCGAATCAATTGCTTGGGTGATCGCCCCTTAGCCTGTTGTTTGGCGAAAAAGACTCCCATGAGTTGTTATAATGGGTCAAACTATCCCCTGGTAAAGGGGTACTGGAGTCATAGCGGCGGCCATAACCTTTTATTCATTGTGGTTCATGTTGTGCTTCCCGACAAACTCCTTTTTCCTATGCACAGAAAGAAGTGAAATCCAAGAAATTCTTTCCCCTTATCCTTCTTTCGTAACTCTTTCTCGTCGCACCCTGCCCCCCGATGACAGCTGCATCTTCCAGTATTCCAAGAGCATACTCTCCCAGAAAATGCAAAATGGTTTTCCTTGAAAAATGGCCTATTATATTCCAACTGTTATACATCTTTCGGGATAACTGTTATCGATGCAGCTATTGCATCTGCTACCCAAGATGCCTGGAATCTTTCTTGCACTCCTTGAGTCTTGTTCAATCTGTCATACCATTCCATGTAATTCGGCTTAATGCTGTTTGAGCTTTGGGTCTTTCGCCTCTTGGGCAAGACCACACACGCATTTCTATCCGACCCCTGGGATTAGAGGAAGCGAAGCTCAACTCTTACCCATTCTCGTTGTTGCCAACGTTACAACTCACGAAGGACGCCTTGTAGTCCTTGGTGAGCGGATAGAAAGCCGTCGAAAGAGCTTTCGAGAGTAAATAGGGATCTCTCTTATCGATTTGACTGGT